TTGGGTGCAATAAAGATCAGATCGGTTAAAGGCAAGAGTTAGAGTGCCTCTTTCTCGTTTTCCTATCCTTGACGTAAGTACCGGAATCACTCCTCTCTATCGAGTAACTCTCTATTTCTATAGATATCAAAAGTAGGTTTATTAACTCCCTAACTTCGAAGTCAATCTCGAACCCCGATTCTTTCCCTAGCTAGAACTTTCTTTTCCAACTGTGAGCTGCATTTCCTTCCAATCCGTTTAGGTCGTACCCAAGTGAAGCCCGTACTACCTTCTATATTTTATTTTCGTGGGGCCCTAACGGTTCTCACTCAGAACAATTGGATTGGCAACAGTCGCGAAGGCTAAGTAACCACTTTGAAAGTCGTTTGTCTAGAGCGAGTTACAGACCTGGGACGGAGAGTACGTAGTTCTGTCTGGTATCCGAATCGGGCATAACAAATTATAACTCTTCTGGCACTGCACTCATATCTCACTGAGGCCGGTGCTAGTCTCAGGATCAAGGGTTGACCTTATTTTCCGATATTAGACTGATTTTCTCGTTCTTTCGTATCGGAAGCTCCCTACTCCGGTGCAGAGGACATATTCAGCTTCAGCAAAAGAGTGAGGCTTGATTGACCATTCCCTATCATATCGGTGATGTCATGGAACATTTGGACTAGGAGAGGTTGCTTGAGATGTTGGCCTCCAAGTTGTTACGGAACTAGAGAGCTACACTAAGAGCTTTTGAAGAGGAAACAATCTCTCATGAATGGTGTGCGTTGAGGTCGTCGCAAGGAATTGACTCGTAGGGACACAACAGTCTGAAGAACCCTTATAACTCAGAGGTCGGGGAAAGAAGGCTCGGGTTAAGAATGTTGCTGAAGCCTTTTGAGCTGAGAGACATAGGCACTTTGTCACCTGAAACTTGATCGAAGGGTTTTCTTCTTGCTGCTAAGGCTTACGCATTTTCAACAGCATAACCACTGAAAATGAGATCTCTACAGTGTGTTCCGGTCAATAAAGCAAAAGAGACTAACACTTACAGATACCCCTTTTAATTTTAAGTAATTCCAGTAACGAAAAGAGAAAGATGATTTTCATCAAAATAAAGAGCTCGCCTGCATTCTTCGAAGCACTCTTCGACTTGGTTTTACTTATCCTTCCTGGAATGACTCAACGACTGTGCAAGGCCTATCGAAATGAGGCATGAAGACAGCACTGGGACTGGAAGTAGCAAAAAGACAGTTGATCGTTTCACTAATGAAACTGTTTGACTCTTCTCTTTGATTATCAGGTGAACCTTGAAGCGAAGGGTTAAAAGCCGGTCTCAGGACAAAGCGATTGGATCCAGTTGAGTGCGTAGGAAGATGTCCAACGGAACAACAGTTGATGCTTCTCGGGCCTCTCTTCGCGCATTTGATACCAATTGAGATGGTGGCCGACCCTGGGATTCAACGACAAAAGAGAAGGAAAAGGTCCTACGCATAAAATGAGACAAGTGCAGTTTATTAATTATAAAAAAGACAACTGTATGCTATGCCGGGAAATCAAACAAAGTACTCTTACATTACGGCATGAGAATTATAACCCCAAAAACTTGACTTCAACCTCCAGTGGTTTGGCCCATATGCTGCTTCAGATTCGGCTTGAGAAGCTAGGGATTCCACTCATAACGGAGCCTGGGAACTACTCTCTGAATGAAGGACTCGTCAAAGGCTGTATTTGAGGTCGATAAAGGAAAGGGTTTTGGAGTTGGCTAGCCCCCCGTACTAAACCGGATTTTCTGTTCTATGAGGTACACGCACGAAGCCAAGAGGAAATAGGTATAGGCTGGATCAAGAAAGAGAACGCAAGAGTGTACTGTAAAGATTCCAATCGGTGGCAGAAGGAAGGCGGATACACGGGTTTGTTTAGTGATCTGACTCTTAATAAGGGATCTCACTTTCCTTTCGAGGTCTATCCGTCGCGGTGTACACGTCTCAGCTAGTCACTGGCTCTACAGGTTTTTTACCGGAAGCAGAGAATGCTGTCAATCAAAAGAGAAGGAGACAGCGACCAACGAAGAAGGAAAAGGAGAAGGGAGCGAGCAGCTCTAATTCATAGAAGACGGAATCGAATCAATTCTGAGGTAATGCGATCTATATGGAAGGGCAGTTTTGTTGATGCATTCCTGTTGAGAATGAAGAAGAGAGATCCTCTGAACAGGATTTGGTCACGTCGATCTTCTATTTTGCCGGAATTCGTCGATTGCTCCGTACGAATTTACAATGGAAAAACTCCTGTTCGTTGTAAGATCACTGAAGGAAAGGTTGGTCATAAATTTGGAGAGTTTGCTTCTACACGGAAACGAAGAACAAAGATTGGATCGGGACGGGGTCAAAGTGAAAAGCATACATAGGAGAGCACATATAAGGGAAGAGATGTTTAAAAAATTTTAAAATATCCAGTGGTGTTTCATGTTAAAGATTTTATTTGTTTGTCTTAGCCTTCCCTTTCTTCTTTTCCTTCTCTTTTGTATTTCTTTTTGGGCCCTCATACTCGAATAAAAGATTTGGTCTTCTCTTCTCCTTATGCAGGCATCGGCGACCTTACTCGTTCTGTCCCAGCAGCTCTTCTAGGTTCGACCTCAATCAATAGCCTCCCGCTCCAGAGCTCGGGAGCCTCTCCCCCGATGGAAGCTGTCGACCGACCCACATACCCTATAGCGGAGCAGGAAACTGTTGGCTTAGAGTCTAGGAGGAAGGAAGAGGGGAAGCTGTCCCGAAGTGGACGAATCGCGTTCGACTAAAGGCCTCGAATGATGTCACGAATCTTCTTTGATTTGGCGAGAGCAACGAGATAGGATTGTGTTCGGGAGTCCGAGAAACAGAATCTTCCCACGCCCTGTCAAAACTGAACGACTTGGCACGTTTAATCTGATTAAACAAATGAGAAAGATAAGAGTTGAAGGAGCGCTTGGAACTTTCTTATTCATAATCATAAAGAGTATCCTTAGGTTGATCTTGGTGTTTCCTATATTAATATTCTAATGGTCGATTAAAGTATGGTTTGTTTTTGATCCGAATCGAAGAAGCGAAGCCAATTCAACAAAGGGTAAGGTGTTTTACTTAGGGCCTGAGAACTCATAACAAGTTCTTGCTTCTTTTTGAATCTTCTTGAGATTATTTACGGTATGCACGAAAGTGGTGTCAGTGATGTACGATTTGATCTTGTTTCAATTTATGGTCATTTGGAGTATAATCACTAGTCTATCGGGCCAAAAGAGGGGGAAGTCAAAGTGAAAAGCGCATATGGCACGAAAAGGAAATCCAATTTCGGTAAGACTTGCTCTGAATCGTCGTTCAGATTCAAGTCGGTTCAGTGAGGGCGACCGCGAAAGTCAGCGAATGGGTCTTTATTTTATATTTTATTTCCTTCAGTTTGTCAAACAGAAAGCGTGGTCCAAGGACGTGCAGATGCCGGACACGACTTCTTTTCTAGAAGACACAGCATGTCGTGAAAGAAGCACCCCGTGTGGATTCGACCGTGTCTCCGGAGCCACAGTTGAATGTATCGAAAAGATATTAGAGGTGCAGGCCGATAAACCCCGGCAACTCCCCTATGTGCCGATCGCTAGCATCAGGGCGACCCGCAGCTGGCCGAGTCTAAGCTGATAAGTGCTAATTGGGTTCGGATAGACTCAAAAGAAAAAGAAGGAACCCCTAACAAGTGCTTCAGATCAAAGAAACACCTAATCAAAGAAGAAAGAGACGTTTCTCGTCGCCTCAATCGCACTATGCTCCGCTTCACTTCAACAAAGGGAGAGTTTTCGGTGAAAACCGGTGAACCACGAGGTTATGCGTGGGGCAGAGGGCTCGTAGTACCTGCTAGCTATGCAGTGGAAGGAGCCTAAATCGAGACCCCCTCTTTCTGTGTTTTTCGAAAGAGAATAAAAAGAAGTCAACAAGGGATGATTAGACTCTCGTATTTTCTAAGCACCGTGCGCCCCTTCCCTCTCTTGATTAAGACCGAAAACCCCTCGCAAATGGTTGAGGCTGTCAACACAACAAATAGAGAATGGAAAAGTGAGAAAAACCACACACTATGGATGATAGGGAGTCAGTCTCAAAACAGTAAATTAAAGTAGATTCGTAGAATAAAGCAGTGACTTTATCGGATTAGGAAAGCGCTAACGCTGCCAATGCAAGATAAAGAAGCGTTAACTTTGTGAGTGAGAAAGAAGGCCTTCCCTTATATTCGGAGTAATTGGTTGCTCTCTTGTTTTTCCTATAATCTCAATTAAAGGCTCAAGGTTGCTTGCTTTACCTATAGATCAGGCGCGTTAGCTTTTGTTTTCAATATCAATAAGGAAACGTTGTTTAGGCTCATAAAACTGAGAGAAAAAGAATGGTAGGTGAACAAACTATACTATACTACAAGGGAAGGGTTTCACAAATGAGACAACTGCCTCTTCCTGCGAGGGCGCCTTGCACGCCATCAAGTACCACACCCAGTTCTAGTTCTGGCCCACTGACACTTCGTTCTTAGGGCGCATTGTCCCTCATCAGTTCTTACCTCCGGTGTGTAATCGACATGTTGCTAGCTTACTCGGTTGAAGAATCATTGAGTCCTCTTTGCTGTTGTGTCCATTTCTTCATTCAGGGCGCTCGGCCGGTGCTCCTTTTTCTTCAAACCACTCTGAACGTTAGGGAAGATAGAAGACCGACCACCTGAGCCGACCGAGGGGACGGGACTCTTATTCTCTAATTCTACCCGAACGATAGCGCTTTCACGAGCCGCGTCGCTTGATGGAGCATCTCAAATAATGGCTTTGTCGGGATCACCACTGGGTTGGGTTTGAGAGTCGTGTGATGGGTGACCTTCTTGCACGGTTCGGAGAGCACTTTATAGTATGCGTTGGTGAATGCCGAATTCCTATGAGATCAGTCTAAAGAAAGAGAAGCTGCTATTCCCACGGAAGCATTTGACTCTCTTTTTTATTATGGTAAATCAGTCTATCAAGATGTCAATCTGAGATCTTATTTCGGTTCGATACGTCCACCTACGAGACTCACCTTTGGCTTTCGTATCGGTCGGTGTATTATTCTACATTTTACCAAAAAAACATTCATTCATTTCTTTCTTCCCCGTCGACCACGACTGAAACGCGCAAAATCCAGACCCGAGAAGGGCCGGGCATTTTGGAAAGTAGGGATCCCGATCGGGTGTCTTCATTCAGAATCGTCCAGCGACGATACAAACGAAAGAGGCCGGGGGGCGAAAAGAGTCGAGTCGATTAGGCTCGACGACCGGGAGAAGCAAAACGAAAGGAGGATTGGGCCGAAGAAAAAGAAACGATATGGATACCCATCGATAAAGAATCTTGATAAATCACTCGGGGTCTTCAAGCATCCGAAAGAAGCCGGGGTTGTCAATGACATAGCGTTACTGATCTCAAATTACGACTCTTTCAGAAAAACGAAGTTATTCAAGTTCTTTTTACCAAAGAAGTACCGGACGAGTCATCTTATTAATAGGACCCTCCCCGCAGTGTGCCCTTACTTGAATTATTCGGTCATGCAATACTTCTATAAGAAAAAAAGGAATTTCGACCCCGTCGTCGTTCTTCATTTCTTCGTGGCACCGGGCGTGGCTCAACCATTTTCTTTCTTCCATTTTACGATGGGAGCGAATGCACCGGGAAGCTTCGAGAAGAGAATACGTTCTCGCATCACTTTTTTTGTAGAAAGCTCGACCAGCGAAAAGTGTTTGGCCGAAGCCAAAAAGAGGTTGACCCACTTCATTCGCCAATCGAATGATCTTCGCTTCGCGGTAAGAACAAAAACCACAACCACCACCCTCTTTCCTTTCTTCGGTGCTACCCTGTTTTTTCCAAGGGATGGAGTTGGGATGTATAATAACCTTAAGGAAGTTGAGGATGCCCGGGAACGACTCATAGGTCAATTAAGGATCAAATGTTGGATGGTTCAGGTAATGGAATTGATCGATCAATTCATAGACCTAGGTAGGATAGGAGAATTGAGAAAGGGAATAGAGATGATGATCTCTATCAGACTGAGAAAAAGCCAAATTCCGGACGGGTACAACTCTTATTTTAACGAAGTGAAAAAAATGCGATCTTTGTTGTCGTCGAATATCACAACTAATACCTTAATTGAGTCGGTCAAGATCAAATCGGTTTATCAAAGTGCTTCTCCGATTGCTCAAGACATCTCTTTTAAACTTAGAAGGAAAACAACAAGATCATTTCGTTCCATTTTTAGTAAAATAGTGACTCATCTTCCATTAGTAAAAATGAAAAAAGGGATCCGTATCTGTTGTTCAGGTCGATTAAAAGGCGCAGAAATTGCTCGAACTGAATGCGGAAAGTATGGAAAAACATCTCGTAATGTATTTAACCATACAATCGATTATGCTTCTGCGGAAGTATCTACTCGTTACGGAATCTCCGGTGTCAAAGTGTGGATTTCATATGGTAAAAAAGGGACGTGCTATATCCGAAACGTACGAAATTTCGTAAATATCGTAAAGGCAGATGTCGGGGTTGCAAACCGGACGGTACACTTGGTTTTGGAAGATATGGCACTCAAAGTTGTAGAGCTGGTCGTCTTTCATATCGAGCCATTGAAGCAGCGCGTCGGGCTATAATCGGACAATTCCATCGTGCTCTGAGCGGACAATTCCGAAGAAATGGTAAGATATGGGTCAGAGTTCTCGCGGATCTCCCTATTACCGGTAAACCTACAGAAGTAAGAATGGGAAGAGGAAAAGGAAATACTACGGGTTGGATTGCTCGTGTGTCCACGGGACAAATCCCATTTGAAATGGATGGTGTGAGTTTGTCAAATGCTCGACAAGCCGCTAATGTAGCGGCGCATAAACCCTGTTCGTCAACCAAGTTCGTTCAGTGGTCGTAAGTGGTTAGGCCCCGGGATTCCAAAGAATTAGGCGAAGTGTTCCTGAACCGTGGACTAAAGACACTAAGGGAGAGACTCCTTTGTAATCGCCGCAATTCGACAACTCTTTGTGTTCCACCAGGCGTCCGGATAGAAAGGTTCTTGTTCAGCTTATCAAAAGTGAGATGGCTCAATCAGAAAGAGCTAAGATTCAAGAAAGGATCCTTTCTATATGTTTGGACAAAAGAATAAACATCAGTGTTTGTCTGAGGAATTGAGTTAGAATAGGGGGACCGGCGACGGAGGCAAGCTAGACTGTGAGTTTGAAGCAAAAAATCCAATATTTCATTTTCAGATAAGAAATTCAATGGCGGATAACAGCTAATAAGAACCCCAACGAAAAAATGGGAGTTTTTAATAACTCGACTCGACTCGATTACGCTCCGGTCTCAACATCAAGGGCCGAGGAATTGTCCGATTTTTCCATCACTACAATGCTCTATTGCTATGAATAAATACTATATCTGGCTTGACTCAACATGACCCCTGTGTTCGTTCTTCCGGCGAGATAAGGAACATCGGCTAATCGAACAATTCCGTCTCCAAAACAAACCGGAAATGTTTCAAAAAAGGTCGGCGACGTACGAAAAGTTCCCTTAAACTCAAGAAAAGATGATAGTATGTCCCAACACAGATCTTCCATTCCATTGATCTTGCCCGCACTAATCCCCCCATTTGCTTATTTCCGATTAATCTATTAAATGCTCATAGTATACCAAGCTTCCGATAACCTTTGATTTTACTAGTCCACTCACTCTTCGAAATCTTTCGTGTCAGTCTCATGATCCCAGACCAAATAATTCAAAATAGGGCTCAGCCACAGGAAAAGGAGAGTTCCAGCAACATAAAGAAGCTGCAAGACACTGAAAGAACGGTTTCAATCAATCTACCCCATACGTAAATACTTCTTTGTACAGACGAGGGGAAGGAATCCGTATAAGATATAAGATGGAAAAACCCTAATAATATGCCTAATGTCCCTGACTTAATCTGATGAGAGGCTCTTCCCCCTGGAACAAAAGGATAACCCTCCACGCAGGATTTCCGGTGTTAGTCAGAAGGATCGGACACCCATTCCCGGACCCTACTCTGTTACATGAAATGCACCACACGCCTATATGTGAATTCCCAAGATTTGGCACATCCAAAGAGGGTTTTACCGGACGTTCATCGGTAAAGATTTCGAGATACCAACAATAGACCCAATGCCAGAAGAGAAAAAAGACAATATAAGATGTCCCGGCCACACCTTCGTAACTCCAAATGCCCGGTTATCCCCCTGCATGCAAGTCCAACCCATTCGGTTCTTCCTATAACGAGTCATGAATGGTATAACACCAACCTGTTGTCGTCTCGGGTCAAGAACAGGGTCATTGAAGGAAGAAGGATCAAAAAACCAATTCATAAAGAGCCATCGAACCGGCAACTAGAGAGCTGTATGCATTTGAACAAAGCAAACCGGATCATTCAAGACGACGGGATGAACACGAGACCAAGGTAAACAACCCATGGAAACCCCTAATATCGAACACTCAGTAACTTTCTTCAAAGACTCTGGATTATGATGTGTGACTTACTTCTCATTTTCAGTGGATTCTCTTCTCGGGGAAAGGATTGACATTTGTTCCAGTCTTTTAGTCATAACACAATTCTCTAGTATAAAGAATAAAGAAGCAGATCGATTCCTATACCCGATAAGTAACAAGACGCAATGGTGGAAAAAAGGAGAGAAGTATAAGGTAGTAGTTGAGACCTCGCCAGCCCTCTCTTATCGGCCTATCGGAAGAAGAGAAGAGAAGAGAGAACACTATCTTATGTTATGCGGCCTATGCGGCCTATCGGCCTATATTCGGAAGAGAACTCTGTCTTACCTTTAATCAGTCATTCATGACGGATTAAACAAGCACAACAGAAATGTATTCAGACAAAAGACTCTGTTCACTTGAAAGTTGTTTGGGTTGAATCGATCGAGAACCTCAACAATGCTTTTGAGTTTTGAGATTCATCCATACTTCCATTCTTTGTAGAAGAGTATAAAGGCTAAGAATTACTTGCCGTGGGAGAGCTGTATGAGCGGTAACGTCCACGTGCGGCTCCGTGAGAAGGGTCGGACAGAAAGCATGGCCTTGTTGTACCTCACTCTCGTCTTCAATGGGGTCTGCTCTCTTTTTTTTGGGAGAGTATGCCAATATGATCTTAATGAGGTGCGGGGCTTTTCATCTTTTATTCGTTGGGCGGAGCGTCCCGGCGTAAGCAATAAACCTCTGGCCGAAGAGACTAGGAGTTGTCCCGCGTAGCTTTGCTTTAGGAGAATGGTAGCCTAGTGTGTAAGCACAGCAATGGAACCGCGAACCCTCCGACCAGACTCTCAGGATTATCCTATATAGGTCTTGTCTTAGTAGGGGGAAGAGTGAAACACAAACACCACGACTGAGGCTATTCCACGGACTGATACATGTACCGAATGCTCATAGGGGAAAGAAATATCATGGGTATGGAACGAAGTCTCCATAAGGGAGATCCTTCTATCGTCACGGGGGGTGCGGACACACCTGCGCGGATGATTACAGGTGACGGTGACAAGAATGGCGGGGAAGTGAACAGTACCCGACGACATTCAGGGATGGATGTAGACCCATCGGGCAGGGATAATCATTCCGGTGGTCCTGGAGGTACTCTCACTCAATAACTGAGCGCTGAGGGAGAAGCCTTGGAATGAGTTGAGTCACTGAACGGATTCGGCCTTGATGAGAAAGAGTGATCAAAAAAACGGGCTTTGCTCCCCTTCTCTTTATTTGACAGGACAAGATAAATAAGGGTGGTAAGTCGAAGTTTATTAGACCGCTCACATTGGTTATACCTCTAGAAAAGATCATGAAAGAGGCGATCAGAATGGGACTCGAATCCATTTACGAGCACTTCCGCTCGAGCCGCCACTCGGCCCTAAGACGGATCAAAGAAGAGTGCTCTCGCTGGTTTGTGGAATTCGACATGAAGTGTTTTCATGAAAACACCATCGACCGACATCGACTCATCCCAATCTTTTTGGAAGAGATCGACGATCCCAAGTTCTTTTACTCCATTCAGTCAGCCGGACGAGGAGGCTCGAAGGGCCCTGGCCCTTCCGTCCCACACAGTGTACTACTCTCGGCCATACTCCCAGGCAACATATACCTACACAAGCTCGATCAGGAGATAGGGAAGATCCGACAGAAGTACGAAATTACGATTGTTCAGAGAATCAGATCGGTTCTCTTAAGGACAGGTCGAGGTCGTATTGATGTTAAAGAAAACTCTGGAGAATCAAGCTTCAACGCACCAGACGACAACAGAGCCATTATTGTGGGTCGGTTAAAGAGCATCCAACGCAAGTACTTGGTTGTTTCACTTTCCTCTGCTGGCACCCCACAAGCAACCCAGAAAAAGCCTTTCGTTTTTTTCCCCCCTTCGGCCCTTTTCGCCTTCCTTAACAAGCCCTCGAGCCTTTCCTCTCTTTCTTTCGCCGGGTTGACTAAGGCCGAAGAATTCTTTATCGATGGTCAAGAATGCTGTCCGAATAAGAATTGGGCCCTGAGAGACCTTCTTAAGTCTAGCAAAATCAAGGGCATTATTCGAAGAGAGCTGGGGGAGGCGATACTCGTTATCAGGTCAGATAGAGCCCGTAAGCTGGCCACCTTAAAAACCCATTATTTACTCCGGATTTGTTACGTGCGATATGCCGACTCACTACTACTGGGAATCGTGGGTGCCGTAGAGCTTCTCATAGAAATACAAAAACGTCTCGCCCACTTCCTACAATCCGGCCTGAACCTTTGGGTCGGCTCAGTATCAACAAGAGCACGGAGTACGGTAGAATTCCCCGGTACGGTCATTCGGGAAGTCCCGAGGACGACTCCCAGAAATCAATTCTTTCGAGAGTTGGAGAAGCGTCTACGGGTCAAGCACCGTATCCATAGAACTTCTTGCCACCTACGCTCAGCCATCCATTCCAAGTTTCGGAAGAACCGAAGGAGTATCCCGATCAAACAGCTGACGAAGGGTCTGATGATCGAAACAGGGAGTAGTCTGGTGGACGGGGTTCTTCAACGAGCGGATAAGACTCTTGGAACTGATGGAGTCAGTGCAAGTACCAACATAAAGAAACAACAAGCTTATGGTACCGTCCAGCACATCAAGCATAAAGGATCAACGTTGCATAGCTCAGGTCGGAGTATCGGACATCGTTCATCAAGAGGCGGTATCACGATCAGGCATGAGACTCATGCTGCCCTGTCATTGTATACTACCGGGGAAGACACTGGGCGGGAGATCTCAGCAGTGAACGAATTCCCTTTTTCCAGACAGATAGAGGCGCCTCTAAAAAAGATACTCCGAAGGCTTCAGGATCGAGGTATCATTAGCCGAAGAAGACCCTGGCCAATCCACGTGGGCCGATCGAACGTCAGCGACGGAGACATCGTAACTTGGTCCGCGGGCATCGCGATAAGTCCTCTGTCCTACTACAGGTGCCGCGACAACCTTTACCAAGTCCGAACGATTGTCCACCAGATCCGCTGGTCTGCAATATTCACCCTAGCCCACAAGCACAAATCCTCGTCGCGGAATATAATACCAAAGTACTCCAAAGACTCAAATCTAGTCAATGAAGATGGGAAGACCCTTGCAGAGTTCCCCAACATTAATTAACAACATGAAGAGAAGAGCTCGTTTTGCTTTCGACAGAAACCTCTCCTTTCTCTCCTGAGAATTGTCTCTTTTTAAGTCTTTCTCATGTAATGCCTTCATTTGATTAGTTAGGGTAGCCTGAGAGCAATCCCGAAGACGAAGCCAACAAAGCAAGACGACTAGTACACGAGAACTCTTATTCCTATTAGATAAAGGTCGATTGGAAAAGCTAACGAAAGAAAGCTTTTATGCGATGAGAGTATCGTTTCTGTATTAGAGAAGTCTTTCTCATTGTTGTGCGGGGCTCCTTGAGATTGTTTGGACTCTCCCTTAAGAGCCAGGCTGAGAATCATTCGATTGGATCATTCGACTTGGAAGCCTACAGCTACCGAATGAATGAGAAAGCGAGCTCTGACCGAAGAGAAAGTACAGACTCTTTATCGTTTCAGGACCGAAAGGAGTCATCAGGAGAATATCGACTTGGTCTCATGCATGATTCCGGGACGGAGCCGTATGACGCGAGAGTCTCACGTACGGTTCCTTTGAGAAGGGTGTGGTGAGACGAGACGAGACAGATCATCAGGCCCGGCGGTCCACGGAGCTCTGCGCTGCATCCTTACTCCCCTGGTCCATGCACATCGCTCTCTCCAGGAGGTTGGCCGCCTCTCCTAGATCTTACCATTTTCAAGAAGATCCCGGGCTCGATCTGGTTTAGTATCAAGGTGCTTTTTTTTCTTTTTCTCTATATATGGGTCCGTGCAGCATTTCCACGATATCGTTATGATCAATTAATGGGACTTGGCCGGAAAGTGTTCTTGCCTCTATCATTAGCTCGGGTAGTCGCCGTTTCTGGTGTTTCAGTCACCTTTCTTCCATGGCTCCCTTAATTAAATGATGTGCCAGGAATTTCCCTATTTGAGTACTGGTAAGCTAGTCCCCGAAAATGCCCGGAGGAGCTAATAAGATAAAGTGAAAGATTCGTCACGTACAGAAAGAGGGTTAAATCAGGAGTTCGAACTACAAGGATCTGATACCTAGCTCGCTCTCTTGGTATGAGAAGTAGGTTATGTAGGCTGACACCCTTTCTTCTACTATTAGGGGTTGTTTCGATCACAGGTGGAATATCTCTTATAAGATTCTTGGCTGTGTTAATAGGTTCCTTAAATAAGAAAAGAAAGAGATCCCTAATTATAGTCTGGACGGTCTAACTAAATAGATTTGTCTTGGTTTACATTACACGGCTCAATATTAATATTCCTTGGGTAAAGGATCGGGTTGGCTGTTCGTTGCTTTAGATTGGATTCAAACAATGTTCATCAGTTTGTCTCATGCTGTATTTATTATGCGACTGATCTTCCGAAGCTTCCAGTTCCTATATCTCCTCCTTTGCGAAGTCAGCCTCGAATCAGATCTCCTTCTCCTTACCCTTCATATGATTAGTAGACGTGATGACAAAAGGCCGATGCTCGTGTCAAGATCTAACTGCACGATTGCTAAGTTGATCAACCAAGCCTAACCGGGTACCTTGTATTATAGTATTGTGACACCTCCTCTCCAATTAAGTTAAGTAAGGGGAGAATGGTGGAGAGTATGCATGCCCGTGGTGAGACTCTCGAAAGAGGGTTCCGGATATTACTGAGTAGGTCTATCCGATATCTCACGTATTCCCAGTATTCTCGGTATGGAGGATTACGCGGGAACCGACCATGAAGGCTATTCCTCACATCACTTATCACAGTTCGAAGGTTAGGTAGGGATATATCCGAACGAAAGCCACAGCAAAGGAGATCTTTTCATCATAGAAGCGGAGGTAAGAAAAGAAGACCACCTTTCGGTCTTTTTCTTCCGTGCTTTCCCTTTATTAACCAATAACCAAATTCCTGGTCCCGTAGTAGTAAGGGGTCCCGTTTTGTTGTGATCAAGGAACACAGCGTTTGGTTCTCTGGTATCCCCGGGGCGAAAACAAGTCATTTCATTAGTCAGTTAGACACAAAAGCTTTTGAGCTAGTAGAAGTGTCTAATTACGATCCGATCCCTGATTTGATGATATCCAGTACCGTAGGTTAGGGGTCTCAATCCGTAGTATAAATAAGGAGAATGGTGGAAAGAGGTGCATGGGTAACTTAACTGGGTGCAAGCTTTGGGTTACCGTAGCGCGTCACGATGGGACACTTGTTACCGTATAGTTGGCATTTTTCACTTCCTTCGTTTGTATCTGTTGCAAATTCTCATTTGAGGATATACTTCTCTTTATTCCCCTGTTCAGTTTCCTATATGTCATACATTCTACGGAGTTAGTTCCAATTTCATGTGATTCAGTCAACAAAATAGGAATTATCCTTGATTTGATCGATTCATATGATTCGAAGAATGGAAAGCAAAGAGTGGGATTCTCTAACTAAATAGAAAAGTAAGAAAATGCTTGGGTATAGAAATGGGGTAATGTCTACAATACCGGCAGATACAAATTCATTGAAGGTGTAGGTTCATTGATCAGGTAATTAGAATAACTTTCAGTTTCCAAAGAGATTGAAGAGAGAAATCTACTTTCAATTATTTGTGGAAACACCGATAGATTTGGTAGACTAACCGAACCACTGCTCAAGATGCTGTATCTGAACACGATTCTTTATTCTGAATTGATGTCTCCGCGGGATTAATTCGGAAAACTCGTATATCCTGGAACAAACTTTATTATTGGAAACATTCCTTCTTTCATTTTAAATTACCTGGGAACTTCCTCTCGTATCGTAAATGGAAGATACAACAATTGTAATCAAATATTACTACACCCCGTACGTATGATCAAAATTGAGAATCATAACGGAATTGCAGTCTATACTGGCACGATATCATCGGATTGGGTAGGAAGATTCAATTGATAAGATGATAAGAGCTAGGATCTGGGCTCGTGTGAGTAAACAGAAGTTTGACTATCAGCTATGGGTTCGAATTGAAAAGAAATCTGAGAGAATGTTATCTACCCTGAGATTCTCTTGTCTTTACTGGATGAGGAGAAGAAAGAAAAGTGGATCACAATAAAATAGGCTTTTGGAAGTTGATCAGCAATTTGCTTGTGTCTCTATGGAGTGTGGTATTTGAATCTGTCTGTGAGGAATTCCAAAATAACCTTTCAACAAAGATGTGAATTAGTATGGTTGGCGAAATATGAACCGAAGGCTTAATCTTGGATATACCTCATACTTTCCACCAATACATAACATATTTTTGTGTTACCGCTACTAGAAGCTGTGGATCGGGTACACTTGACGATAAAATCATTTGAAAAAGAAACATTCGTTCCGTATGGGATCTTACAGGATCAATTCGGATTGGCTTTGGTTCGTTTAGCATGGAATATGGAAAAAAAGAAAGAGGAACTCTGTGGAGCAATTGGGCATTGATACCGAATCTCCATAATCAGGAATTTGGTAACTTCAACTCCATTCACACTGAATCTTTTTTTGGATTACATACACCCATTATCGAAAGTTTTGGATCAAACTCAATCCATTGGCACAAATTGTTCACAGGGTAGTATAAAAAGAAAGTAATTGAGGTCCGGTCCGGGACGAACGTCAGATACGAGATCCATCCTAGTGACTATGGGCATTTGTCCAATTGACACGTATGAAGGAGAGTTGGACTTATCGGAATCGGATAGAGCAATTCATGCGAGGGGTGGGTATAGTTTTTAATCTATCATACATATCAGAGGGCATTGAGAATAAAGCACGCATCACCAATATAGAAGATTGACTATGGTAACGACAGGAAATTCATTGTCGCTTACTGGAGGGTATTCAGGAGGAAGAGGTTCCACGAGACCGAAGAAAATGAACTATTGCATGGGAGCAGGTTCATCTTCGAAGTTTTTTTCCAATATTTTCTATTGTAGCTTCATTCCCTTTGTCGAGCATAATGATGCGAATCGGGCTTGAATGTGATCCATTGGTCCGATGCAACGCCAAGCAGTTCCGCTTTCTGAGTCCGATAAAGTGCATTGTTTTTTCTGGGTTAAACGCCAAGCTCTCGATTCGGGCCTAGCCACACGAGGTCGGTCTATGATACTGATACGGACAACAAACAAGATATCATTTCGGGCAATGGGCATACTCTCACTAAGCATTAGTTATATTGTATCAACGCTCCAATCCAAAATCCTCTTCTTAGTCTGCATCAAAAACATTCCCGCGGGGGAAAAAGGGACAAAGACGGTGCTAAGTTACTCGCTTTGGTACAACAGATTATTTAGTAGCTTATATTATCTGCCCAGGGACGGTTACAATTTTGAAGATGCGGTACTGAGTAGTTCGCTATATGGAGGTATACTTCTCTTTTCAATCTTTCACCTACGGAAATATGAAATTCATACGCATGTGGAAAGTCATGGCCCTGAACTGAATGACTAGTTTCGTCTTTACTCCGATGTGATGCTTGAGATTAATTAGATTGGGTAAATTAACAACCCCAAACAAAGAGTGCGTCGCATGCTCCGGAGATGAGTCAGAGCGATGATCCTTATTCCGGTATCCGCCTCAACCAGGAAACTTGTCTAACCTATGGCTATAAGTTATTGAGGGTGAGACAACGAATACAGGGGGAATCCAGAAGAAAGGGTTTGTCTCTATTACATAAACGTGAAATCAAAGTCGGTGGAGAAAGTAGCTGGAAATAAGGGCGCGTTGTTTCCAAGATTTTGCCGAGACATGCCTTACTTCGTTGTTTTAGACACCAATATGGGTTTTCCAATCCATTAGGGATACCCTCACGAATGAATGTAGGGCAGATATTATGCTCGATCGGGTTAAGTCTGATAGGACCACATTAGAGAATACCTTATTGATAGAGATGCAGCTTCGAGAAAGAGCAAAGCAAGTATTTTCGGAGTTAGATGAAGCTCGTAAGGCAAACAGCGAATCCATGGTGAACCCGAGTCTGACTAACCAACCGGAGATCCTTTATGTTTGAACAACCTGTATAATAGGAAAACACTCAATTTCAAAATTGATTCATCAAGTTGATAACATACACGGACGTTCAATTGTTGACCTTATGCAATTGTTACGCAACAACCCGTTAGAGGTCCATCAGGGAGTGGGATAAATGGAAGTTTGGGCTCTAGAGTATTAGAAGGGATGATTTGGTGCCCATATTTTACAAAAGATATGCACTTATCTGATCAGATAACAGCCGAGATAGTTACTCAGTGGGGGACCTCAACCTAAGGAACCTGAGGATGCTCCCGAATCTTTTCGATTGCTCACGACGATCTGGCTCTGGAACTGAATCATTTCTTAGATGAGAATCACGTTGAAGATTAATAGGAAGTTTACTCATTGAAATATGAATCATAATTATGATTCTCTGATTGATCTCAACATGGATCTCAGATCAGTCCTTCCTAAATAAGTGCTTCTTGGGCCAAAAGAGAATCCTACCAATCCCAATGGTGTCCTGTGACTTTAGATTCTCTTCTTTCTTTAGAGAGCATTAATCCCACTCGTCAAGGGTTGTCGTCGCACCTCTCCTTATTGATTTTGAGGCCTTTCGAGGTCAGCTATATCATATCATATCATCTCTCAAAGACCACTAGCCCCGATCTAGGCCAGGCTCATAGCTGCGGAATTCGATGATGAGATAAGTTTGCTTGTCTAGTGAGGTCCTATACCAATACCAGGAGCTTCCTTAGCCTTGTGTGACCTGAACTGACGGGAGACTGTGACCAATTAATTTAATTGAGTGACACAGGAATGTATAAGGAGCCGGGCATATGGGGTGATCGATCCACACTCCGAGGAGACGACAACATGAGAAGCTCTATTCACTCTTTCAATTAAAGATCAATTTAAGGCTAAAGTCCCGACTTCCACTAGACTCTGTTGTTGTCCCAGCAGGGAAGAAGAGATCCAATGCAGTCTTCCTTACAGACCGTGGGGACCCTCTACTTTACTTTGTTTTCAGTCACCTTGCACAGCTGTTCGTTCTAACAAGCCAATTCACTTCCACTACCCTAGAAAGAGTTTGATGGGAATGGAATACCTATACATCACATCAGCTTCTCTCTTTTCACAGTCGAACCTGACTCAGAGAATGGTGTGACAGTTTGTGCTCTGCCATCAGCTCCACTCTCAACTCGTCGAAATAAGCTTCTTCGAAGAACACCCATAGTCGGAATAAGCAGATCATCTCTGATAGAGAGGCCACAGCAGATTGGATTCAGGAAGAGCTCTGCAAAGAAAAGACCACCCGGACAACACTGGCAGCAAAGAGGTTGTCAGATCGTCCTTCAAATTCCATTTCATATTCATATTCATATGGGTGTCGACCTACATCGAATCTTCCGGTGAAGCTCTGTTGGTATTTCTTTGTTTTTCGGATCAACAACCTTCGCTCGGCGCAGAAGAGATGCTATCATCTGGAATAACCATTGCCATGGAGGATCAGAGAGGGCTAAAGATTTGATACGTGAATTCAACAGCAAGCCCGGAACTGAAAGATGATACCTTGGATTGGAAAAGGGCAACAAGAAAAAAAGAGATCACCATCGGTTAGAAGAGCTCTCTTTCTTGGTGAACTCTTATGCCACCCAAACCCTAAAGAACCATCAACTGATTAACTGAGCATTGGATTCTGAAAGAAGCTGATTCGGCTCCAGGATAAGTAACACCGGTTACACCAACAAGAGTCGGCAAACGAGAAGATGGCTAGTACTACAAAAGCTAAAGTAAAGCACCGGGAAGACCAAGTAAATGAAGCGAGCCGCTATTGTTTCTCACTGTATGCCTGCGGAGAGTATCGGGTTATTCTGTCCGTCGGGTATTCTCCTATAACCGGTGTGGTCTGGACTGGCAATTGGAATCACTAACCGCAGTTGCTGGACTAGCACAATTGTGAATGATGAGCTGTGACAGAGTATCACATCCGGTGCCGTTGTTCGAGTGATCGTTCACTATCGATAAGAGTCTCAACACAAGTGTTCAATTAACCGGTCCGGTGTCAGCCTCTTCCTGTGATGGTTTCCGGTGTGCTATCATAGAAGAAGAGAGAAGATCAGCGCTCAGCCTCGAGAATAGATCCGTTACCTTCTTCCTTGGACCATAGTCTCCTCAACCCCTTCTGTTGTACCAATAGGCCTATCTCGATGCTCTCACTTTCTTTCAAGCTCATTCATTGTAGCCAAAGAGAAAGAGAAAGAAATGATGTAGCGCATACCTGTAGGATATGGAATGAGGAGAAGAGGAAGAGCTGTGGATCGTATGTAGCGGCGAGAGCAGTTATCGAATCTAATGCCCTCTGTCTCACTCTTCCTTGTGCCGTTCCCTTAGTCGCACTTCTTAACTGAAGACTAACACTCAGACCCGCACCGCAGTCTTAATTAAGGGAGAAAGATCGAAGAGCTAGCGAATCCAATTGCTCTAAAGTAATGCTAAACTGCTTACCGATTGAAGAATTGCTTCTTTGAGACTCATACTCTGTATTCATGCTTGTTGCTTGATTCAAGTAATTCAGTAATTCAAAACAAGTACTGAATTCAGTTATGAATTCACTGAATGCAATGACTTTGGATCGTTACTCGGATTATGCGATCGGCCTATCGAGAACTCTTTTCGGCCTATATTCGGAAGATAGAACACTCAATCTCTGTATTTGTCTTCGAAGAGAACTCAAGACCGACAATCTCCGATTAAGAACTCTTAGATTAAGAACTCTTAGATTAAGAACTGTCTTCCAATGTCTTCAGGCTGCACAACTCCAAGCAATGGGAACTCACTGAAAGAAGAGACTCTGTGCCTCTAAGATATTTATTGAGAAAGAACACTCAACTCTTTTCGGCCTATATTCGGAAGAGAAGAGAGAACACTATCTTATGCGGCCTATCGGCCTATATTCGGAAGAGAACTCTGTCTTACCTTTAATCAGTCATTCATGACGGATTAAACAAGCACAACAGAAATGTCTTCAGGCTGCAATGCAAAGAGAGAAGTAAGAGAACTCAATCAATGAACTCACCAGAGAACCAGCACTTTCTATCCAGAGGTCGGCTTCGTAGATGTGGGGAGATGCTCCTGACTGAGTTCCGGGATATTCTCTGTCTTTTCTCTTCCTACCTGCGTCCTACTTTTCTCTTTGTTGATCTCTTCGCAAGAAAGTCTAACAGTTTCTCTCTTTCGGCATCTCTGTCAGTTTTCTAATCTCTAAGAGGGTGGAAGCCTACGTCCATTCATTCCTTGAAAGTGATCCACTTGATATTTCCTTGAGACTCGTTACGCTGTTCGACTGAACTCGCTCCGATTCGTAACCTTCTAATCTTATTCATCTACAGATCGATCTTGTGATTCACCAAGTCATCGCAAAAGCAAGACTCTTATCCCAGTGTCAGTCAAAAAGAGGAGTGTTTCTTGTTATCATTGGAGTATAAGAATAAGGAGAAAGAGAGACTAGACAACAGACCGCGTCAAGGGTTGACCCATAGCAAAGTCGGGCCAGCAGCTAAGATCTTCTCTTGCCATTAAGTCCGACGTCTCTACGTCTCTAATCGCTTTTCTTTGGTCCCGGTACGCTTCGCATTTGTTCATCCATTGTGATTGTTGATTCGGTTACTTGGCCATAAAACAGAGCTCTTATTCTGCTGATCGCCAATCATAAAGAAAGAGCGACGTAACACATTCATCCGACGGAGGAGTATAGAACAGATTTTCTGCATGAATGACTACGGATCTACATGCATCGAGTGCAGTGGGGCTCTGGGGAAGCTACCTTGACCATCTTCCGAGAAGTTCATAAGAGAATTTACTGATCCAACAAACTGTTCTTAGGGGCGGACTGCTCTACATTCACCAAGCCACAGTGACCCCCGGAACTTCTTTTCTAGTGATGAGTTGGGACGAAATCCGGCACAATTGCTGGCTCTGAATAACCGGGCAATCAAATTATTCCATAACATTCCAAACGGGGGTTGCGAGTGACGTAAGGTGACAAGTACTTCGCGCCACAACCATCTCTTTTTTATAGGGTTTACGGACCGATGCCTGCTTCATATGGGATAAAAGAATCAGAGAGATGCCGGTCATTATAAGGAAGAATCGCCATAAAAAGAGTCCTCGTGTATCATCGGGAAAACTATGAACGGAAACTAGCAATCCGGACCGTATTGAAAAGGTTCCTGAGACACAGCATGGAAAAGTCACAATATGAAGAAACGAGGTCCAAGAATGAAGAAGGGGTCGACTGACGGAATGAATACGAGCAGTGGCTAATACCCAAGGCAGAAAAGAAGCATTTTCTACGGGATCCCGAAACCACCAGCCACCCCGACCTAATTCATGATGAGCCCACCAACTTCCTGGCAAGATGCCTACGGTTAAAAACCACCAACATGTCAAGATCCAAATTCGATCCTGGTCATCAGAAGATCCCACTGTGTTCGCGCCGGCGCTCCAACAAATAGGCGAAGTAGTGGTCTCGTCTCTTTCCATTACGAACGACACGCCCCGTGTCCACTGTAAGAGCGAAGAGAAGGCGAAAAAGCGCCGCCGAAGCAGCATGAGTAGGCTTCTATTGCTACGCAACAAGAGAGCAGGATAGCATTTTGTTGCGCCCACATGTTTTAATTTTCGGTTCAACAAAAGGTCGCTTGTTAGACGGTATCCGCATCCAGAGCAAAGAAGCGTTCCATTCTTTTCGTCATCCTTACGCATTGGCGAGTGGAGTGCCACAATAATCCCATTCATCATTTTTGATCGACATAAGCAAAAGCCCAGAGCACTGGCGACGTCTCCGGCATAAATGCAAGGAGGATGTATAGCTGATAGAGGATCTTGTAGAACAGGATTTGATTCTGCAAGCGGTTCGGTACGAACGAAGAAATTTCGAACAAAAGGATCGGAACTCGCTGAGAGGAAAGTAGAGAAAAACAAAGCAATGCCAGCTCCGTCAATCTGTTCATTTTCGATAGACGAAGCTCTCTTGATCATCTCGTGCCAGATGCAACAAAGATAAAGAATGAGTCCTTCTTTTTTTCCTTCTCGCGCTAAACCACGGTAGCGACCAGAGTAGCACTCAGTTTTATTCCTTTCAGGGGAACGCATAAAATCAAAAAGGGCTCCGTCAACAGTCCTGTTCCTTCGCGAACGAAGTTCAGAATCAACAAGGGTTCGTAGAACGAAGTGTACAACTGGGGCCTTCTTTGTTCGTAACGATGGAGAGAGAATGGAGTTATTCACGTTCGAGACAAAGTAAGATAAAAAAGGGTCTCTATGGCCTCGTTTTGATGAGACATTCTGGCTTGGTCGACCCCGGTAAGAAAGGAATCCATAAAAACTTGGGATCCGACACCATGATAAAATACTACCCTCATGATTAGACCATGTCCCGGATATTTGATAAAAGAAAGGTGCATTAGCAGTTAATACGTTGTAATTGGATAAGTTATTAGGAATATGACGAAACGAAAGACCAAGGAAAGAAAGAAGAATGCACCAAAATGCGGGTGCTGCACCAAACGCTGGTTGTTTCTTGTTGTAAGTGAATGCAACGAAAAGACCCGGAAATAACGAATAATGAAACAATTCATAGATTGACATTGCGTTCATTTTTGAATGAATTTCTTTTGTGTTATTCCCCTCATCCGGTAACCACTGCTAGGATCACGATCTAAGGGTTGGAAAAGAAGGATTCGAACAACCTATCGCGAATATCGGGGCTTGATGATCCAAAAGAGTGCAAATGAAAGATGGGACACCGGGAGTCGAATGACACAATGTTCACTGATGATCCCCTATTGTGAAAAAACTTAGTAAATTTCTATTTCCTGTTTCATTCTGTTTGAAAAATAAGGTGATAGTGGGCTTTCACTTCCTTCATGAGGATAAACACCTTATCTGAACCCTCTGCTTTTCCTTCGGGTAGGAACATTGGACTGGTTGATCTGCAGTCTGATGTGACCCAGTATTCTCCCACCAGGGCACACAGGACATACCAGGACTCTGAAAGGAGTTAGAGCAACTCTTTTTAATGAGATTCGGGGGATGAACACAGCTGTGGAGAATCCATAGGAAAAAAAGGAGAGCATCTGTGTTGTGTCTTGTAGATAGGACTTTCAAGTCAACCTGATTCTGCAACCTGTATGTATAGTATAACTAGGGTAATCATCTTCCCGCGCAAGGACTCGATTACACAAGGGTTTAAAAAGTTCTGTTAGGTTCGTTTAATCATAGTAGAGTCGGACCTTTATTTCTTTTCCTTCACATAGCTTGTCGTCTCCTTGATAGCTGGCAGTTCTCCAAAAGTATGAAAAGATGGAGGACTTTGTACCATCCATTCCAGTGTTGAATTCTCAACAGCCCACGGACTTGGAGCACATCTTTTGTTATTGCCACTGCTTGAAGTGATTGTTACGACCACGAAGAAACGACAAATCCCAACTACGGATAGAGAAGAGCCAAAACTGCTAATGGCATTCCATCCAGCGTAAGCATCTGGATAATCTGGAATGCGACGTGGCATACCCGAAAGACCTAAGAAATGCATGGGAAAGAAGGTCAGATTAACCCCGAAAAAAGTGATCCAAAAATGGATTTGACCTAAAGTTTCAGGGTATGTCCGACCAAAGATTTTACCCACCCAATAGTAAAATCCTGCAAATAAAGCAAAAACGGCTCCCATAGAAAGTACATAATGGAAATGTGCAACCACATAATAAGTATCATGTAGAGCAATGTCTAGCCCTGAATTTGCCGGGACTATTCCGGTGAGTCCTCCTATGGTGAACAAAAATAGAAACCCTACTGCAAATAACATGGGTGTTTTGTTTTGTATCGAACCCCCCCACATGGTAGCGATCCAACTAAAGATTTTGATTCCAGTGGGTACAGCTATGATCATGGTAGCTGCGGTGAAGTAGGCACGGGTATCAACGTCTAAGCCCACAGTAAACATATGATGAGCCCAAACAAGAAATCCAAGAACACCGATACTGATCATGGCATAAACCATGCCTAGATAACCGAAGACCGGTTTTCCCGAAAAAGTCGAAACGATCTGACTGATGATACCGGATCCAGGCAGAATGGGAATATACACCTCTGGATGACCGAAGAACCGAAAGAGATGCTGGTATAATATTGGGTCTCCCCCTCCTGCGGGATCAGAAAAGGTTGTATTAAAGTTTCGATCGGTTAATAACATGGTAATTGCCCCTGCCAGTACCGGAATTGAGAATAAAAGTGGGAATGCTGTCACTGGAACGGACCACACAAAGAGGGGTGATCTATGCAGAGTCATTCCAGGTCCACGCATATTGGAGATCGTTGTTATAAAATTGATAGAACCTAAAATGGATGAAACACCAGAGAGATGAAGACTAGAAATTGCTAAATCAACGGATCCTCCCGAATGGCTGGTAATCCCACTTAAGGGCGGATAGACCGTCCACCCAGTGCCGCTACCCACTTCTACTAAGGCTGAGCTTAATAGGAGCAAGAGACTTGGTGGCAACAACCAGAATGAAATATTATTTAATCGTGGAAATGCCATGTCAGGCGCACCTATCAGAATCGGAACAGACCAATTACCAGATCCACCTATCATCGCCGGCATAACCATAAAAAAGATCATTAAAAAAGCGTGAGCCGTTATTAAAACATTATAAAGTTGATGATTCCCACCAAGAATTTGATCGCCGGGTCGTGCTAATTCCATACGAATCAGGACTGAGAAGCATGTGCCCATCACTCCAGCAATGGCACCGAAGATGAAATATAGAGTCCCTATATCCTTGTGGTTAGTGGAGAACAGCCATCGGACCGGATTTGTCATCAAAGTGTGAGATTCTTTCGTTTACTTCCATTATCAGAGAGGTCGGCTCGGTTTAATACATAATACAGGTGGATAAGCTCACTTTGTTTGCATTGATTGATATTATCCCTTGAACGATTGTTTGAGAGTTAATAAGATCTCTAACCAACCTCTTCGAGCCTCTTGCACCCCCGGTTTTGTTCTGTAAGAAGGATCTGTGACTTCGAAGCAATCTCTGGAGTTTTACCTTATCCGAACGGGTCTTGCAAGAGAATAGGATTTCAAATTGAGCACCAAATATACGCTATTGGGATAGGATGGATCAGAGCTCTTCCCCCAGAGAAGAACCGCACGTGCGAGTCGTTCTTCCTCCGCATACGGCTCATCAAGTGGAAAATCAAGCTTCTTAAAAGCTGTAGCCTATGAGCTCTAGGCCTATCGAGCCACGCAACTGTTCGTCGCTTCTTTATGCCTTCTTCCGAGATCCAAGTCCGCACTCTTGTGATTCGACTAGTGCAGTGGGGAAGCTACCTGGCCTATCTCACCATCTTCCGAGAGGTTTGGAACCCTTACTGAGGTGGTATAGCATGGAACTAAGTTGAGAGCTACCTTTATCGATATCGATAAGGCTTCATAGCTTCTGGTTGAGCCTTCGCTTTTTGGATCGTCTTCTGCCCAATGCGGTACCCTCCCTGTTCATTGGGTTTACCTTGTTTACAGGTGTCTTACCCAGGAAGCAAGATAAAGGCGATCTTGTGCTATACTCCGGTGATCTCTCTTTTCTTTCCGAGGCACGCAAACTCCCATAGTGTCCCAGATATCACATTCCGTGAATCAAGAAAGCGGAAGCCATCGCTGATCGGTGGTTTGACGAAGCGTCTAACACAGTTCACTCGCGTTGATCAATCAAGCCGAAACTCCTTAAGGTTCCCTGTTGGTTGTCACTTCTAGCATTCTCTTCCCACGCTTCATACCCCTTATAAGTCAAGCCCGGCATGGTGGTAGGAGCATTCTGTTGGCATTTTGACCAGACGTCTTATGTCCTCCGAGTCGCACGGCGTTTTAACCAAAAGAACTTCTTGCGCAATTCATGCGTTTCTGCTTTGATGACCAGAAATTGTTTTTTTATTTCCATTTCAAATTGTTCTCTGGACTTTTTATCAATATGAGGTGATCGTAACACAGTATATAAGACTCGTGATTCAGGCAATCCAATCTTCCGTGTGTAAGGCGGAAGCCCCCAAAGGTTTTCAAAGGGGTGATCAAAAGATCGAATCACTATGCGTATCTTGGTGGTCGTTACTTTTGTCGGTCTTTTCTTCCTCTTCTTTATCAATTGATCAAAAGCATCCAGCGCTATAAAAGAAAGAGTGAATTCCATTTCCGACTCTTTCATCGTCGTTGGTCGGTCCTTCTTTGCACGTAACACCACAAGATGAGAATCAGTAAGCCAAGCAAGCCGAAGGTGTAGATCACAACCAGATTATTCTTTCGGTTAGATCATCTCTTTACTCATAAAGAGAATAGAGAGACTCTTGAGATCTCAAGAGATAGATAGAGAGAGAGATAGACAACTATAAGAAAATGAGGAATTAGACCGGAAATTACTGAAGTAATTAATTAAGATTGGGGGTCAATATTTCCTCACGGCGTGTTTTGTCCTTAATGAGACTTAATATATAATTAGAGTAATCTCTTGAGGGAAGTCCAGAGCCCATAGCCCAGCCAGGAGAGTTGTTCCGTCTAACGAGAAAACCATTCGACGAAGCTATATAGCCTCTTCGAACCATTTTCTCTTACTTGGTCCCATCTTCTCTTGTGCGGGACGGAGGGCGCGTAAGCCTAGAATGCTTCGGGGAGTTGGTTGTTGACCAAATTAGGAGAAGCCTGTCAAAAAAACCTCAAGTTCAACGAATAGAACATGTCGTAACGCTTCATGAAGCATTATGCTTCACTAGCGTTAACAGAGTCTTCAGAGTAAGTCAAAGAAAAACAAGCATTTCGCGATCTTCTTAGGCAACGAGGTTACCGGCTCTACGACCTCGCAACGCAAGGCACTACTGTAAGCTCTTTGGGCCTGACGCTTTTTTCAAAGATGGAATGTCAAGCTTTTCTTCGTGCTTAACGATTTCTCTTTGTTTCTATTCTCTGTTATTTAAATAACAGTATAACCCGACGGATAAACACTGACGTCGGCAAGCTCTTAACTCTCAACTACTCTTTCGCAGTCTCTTCTTTCGACGAGTCGAGTATCGAGTTTGTTGTTCATGCATGCATGCATGATGGTAAAGATCAACTGGGTTGACTTACAGACAGGTCAATCAATCGGCTTGATGAATCAATTGGTACGAACTCGTAACTCGTAAGAGTAAGAAACGAGCGAGTGAGTTGGTTGTTGACCAACTCTGAGCTGAGAGTCTCAGCTCTTTATTCTGCTCTGCTCTGCTCTGCAGAGAACAACTTGATACTCCGATAACGAGAATTGGATGTAGCAGCTCAAACTCTGAGAGTTGAGAGCCGCCGAGCCGAACAATTGATTGGAATGTCAATCAATGATTGACGATAGTCAGATAGTCTAACATTACGCTCAAGAGCATAATCGTTAGACCGGGTCGGACCATGTCTCCCGAACAATCGACAATCTCAGTACATATGGCGCAAGACGATTCACAGCAACAGCATCGAGGTCGGAATGGGATCGGGTATTCCAGTCTCACCGAGTTCCCGGTTGGTCTCCGAATTGATAACAAGAAGAACAGGTAACTATTGGATAGCATATCTTTGTTGCCGCCTACGACTGCCACCCTGAGTTTGAGTGAGTTAGTGAGTTAGTGAGTGGTTTACTTAGTAACCACCCACACTCTTATATCAAAGTTGATATAAGCCCTATAGAGAACAAGACCTTGGCTTGAAGAGTATTAAATCATGTGTGAACACATGTCTTAAACACACTCAAGTATCGGCTTGCTCGCCGATCAGTCGATCACTCGACTCGCCAAGACTATAGGTGTTCTCTCTTCGAGAGTTCTCGAGAGCATGCATCTCGATCGAAGAGTTCAGAGTGAACTCGTTCTCTCACTAACTTAACTGTTAGTAAAGTGAACTGAGTCTTCACTTCAGACAGAAGTGAGTAGTGATCTCATCTTTTGTCTGAAGACATTTCTGTTGTGCTTGTTTAATCCGTCATGAATGACTGATTAAAGGTAAGACAGAGTTCTCTTCCGAATATAGGCCGATAGGCCGCATAAGATAGTGTTCTCTCTTCTCTTC